TACGTATTTTTTTTTTATTGTCTTGTTTTCAGATTAAATTAAGCAAAAGGATTCGCAAATAAAATTGCTAAGGCTACAACCAATCCATAAATTGATAAAGCTTCCATAAAAGCCAGACTAAGCAATAAAATACCTCGGATTTTTCCCTCTGACGCGGGCTGTCTCGAAATACCTTCTAAAGCTTGACCCGCGGCATTACCTTGACCAAGTCCAGGCCCAATAGTAGCAAGCCCTACAGACAATGCAGCAGCAATAACGGACGCAGCGGAAACCTGTGGATTCATCATAAGTTCCTCACAAAAAAAATTAAAAAAAGAAATAGTTAGTGATATAATAAATATATATATATAATAAAATAAACCACACGTACATTACCGTGGTCTAAGATCAAAAATAGATTAACTAATCAATGATGACCCTCCAAGGATTCGCCTATATAAGCTGCGGCTAAAGTTGCAAAAATAAGAGCTTGAATACCACTTGTAAATAATCCAAGGAACATGACAGGTATAGGAACCACCAAAGGTACTAAAGAAACAAGAACAACAACTACTAATTCATCCGCTAATATATTTCCGAAAAGTCGAAAACTAAGTGATAGAGGTTTTGTGAAATCCTCTAAAATGTTAATGGGTAAAAGAATTGGAGTTGGTTGAATGTATTTACTAAAATAACCTAATCCTTTTTTTGTAAGACCCGCATAAAAATATGCTACTGACGTGAGTAAAGCTAAAGCAACAGTAGTGTTTATATCATTCGTGGGCGCGGCCAACTCTCCTTGAGGTAACTGGATGATTTTCCAAGGTAAAAGAGCCCCTGACCAATTAGAAACAAAAATAAATAGAAACATAGTTCCAATAAAGGGAACCCAAGGACGATATTCCTCTCCAATCTGAGTTTTGCTCACGTCTCGAATGAATTCAAGGACATATTCAAAGAAATTCTGACTTCCGGTTGGAATAGTTTGTGGATTCCGAAGAGCTATAGTGGCCGAACCTAATAAGATAGTAATTACAATCCAAGAAGTTATAAGTACTTGGCCGTGGATTTGGAAACCCCATATTTGCCAATAGAAATGTTGGCCTACTTCCACACCGGATATATCGTATAACCCTTTTAGTGTGTTGATTGAATATGATAGAACGTTCATATTGTCCTCTGACAAAAATATATATAACTTAAAAAAAATTATTTAAATTAAACCATTCCCTTTTCGACTTGTCTACTCGGACTTGTCTACTTGAATAATATCTTTTTAATACCAACTAATCGCAGAATATCCCAGTTTTTATATTATAGATATATTGGATACAGTAATCGATTCCATTATTGAGTTTACGATGTTATTTTTTTTTTATTATTATTATGAATCAAGAATTTCTTATATAGCTAAAACGACCCTCACCAATTGCGAATACTAATTTGGTAAGAATGAATCGGATTGAAGCTATAGCATCATCGTTCGCCGGAATCGAAATATCTGCGAGATCGGGGTCACAATTTGTATCGATTAAACAAATCGTTGGAATTCCCAATGTAATAAATTCTTGAAGGGCCGTATATTCTTTATGCTGGTCAACGATGATTACAAGATCAGGTAACCCTTTCATATATTTAATCCCACCCAGATATGTTTGCAAGTGAGATAATTGTCTTTTCAACATAGCGGCATCTCTCTTCGGAAGACGGGTGAGTCCCCCTGCCTTTTGTTCCATTCGCAAGTCCCTTAACTTTTGAAGTCTCTTTTCTGTAGTGGACCAATTCGTTAACATACCCCCAAACCATTTTTTATTAACATAATGACACCGGGCCCTTATTGCAGCCCGTGCTACTGAATCGGCTGCTTTATTTTTTGTTCCAGTGCCAACAATTTTAAATTGTTTTCCTCGACTTGCTATATCAAAAACTAAATCACAAGCTTCTGCTAAAAAACGAGCAGTTAGACTAAGATTTCGAATATGAATACCCTTACGCTGTGTATAGATGTAGGGTGACATTCTAGGGTTCCATTTACTAGTACCATGGCCAAGATGAACTCCCGCCTCCATCATCTCTTCCAAATTGATGTCCTAATATCTTCTTGTCATTTCTCTCCAAACTTTCCCCCTTTTTTCTTTTAATTTGAAAGTAAAGACAAAAACAGATGAGGTATCCTGAAATAAATAATTGTTCCGATGGAACCTTCTTTTCTAACCCGGATTGACCATTAATACACAATCCAAAACATTAATTCCTTTCTATTCGTTTTTTTAATTAATTACTAACTTGAATTAATTCTAATTCAAGTTAGTAATTAATTATTACGAAATTTCATAACCATAAAAAATAAAAATAATATAATTCAATTAAGGGGAAAATTCGATTTTTCAAAACCATTAAATCCCATAAATCATTGTTTTGATGTATCGTGTAAATTCTTTGAAAAAGAAGAATCAAACAATTCTCTGTGGTAAAACAAAATATCTCTTATTTCCCCCTCAAAAAAATAATTTTTTTTTTTCAAAGTAATACTCTTATGTTGCCTTGAACGGTGTACTAATCCTTTGAATCCGGTACCAATGGGTAATATACTCCCCAAAACAACGTTTTCTTTTAGACCTTTCAACCAATCGATACGGCCCCGGAGAGCGGCTTTTGCTAAAACCCGAGCAGTTTCTTGAAAACTCGCTTCGGATATAAAACTTTGAGTATTCAGAGATGCTTTCGTTATTCCCAATAAGATGGCTCGGTAAGAGATCGCTTCTTCCAAAGCACGTCCTGTTCGTTCCGCTCGCAACAATCCAACAAGTTCCCCGGGTAAAAAAACATTAGACATTCCATCTTCTGAAACCACGACTTTTGATGTTATTTGACGTACAATAATTTCTATATGCTTATTATGGATCTGCACTCCCTGGGATCGATAAACCTTTTGTATCTTATTAACCAAAGAGATACGACTTTGCGCTAGAGTTAGTTCGGCGCCAATCAAAAATAACCAAGGAATTCCAAGAATTCTTGTTATACGTTCGTTCCAACTATCAACCCTCTTTTCTAGATTCCTCGATATTGAATCAATCGAACGAGCTTCTAAAACCTGTTCCACTTTTGGAAGACCGTGTGTTATATCGCTAGACTTCGATTTTTCATATATAAATGTAACTAAGATATCCCCCTCGTAAACGATTTCTCCATAATGGCCATGAACAGTTGTTCTCGGGGTGACCAAATAGGGCTTAGCCGATCTTATTACTACAGAGCCAGCTTGAACAATTAGAACTTGACCCGATTTTACGTTTAAGTGTAGTCCATTTTTGGCTATACATACATTTTCGCAAAGAAATTGTCCAAGACTAATTTTTGTGGGCGTCTCCTCAAAAAAATTGTAATGAAGAAAATACCAATTCAATTTGAATGGATTCAAAATGATGTTACTGTATGGGTCGGGATTAAAAATTCTCCTATTTTCATCCATTAAATAATATTGAAGTACATGAAAAGTTTGTTTTAAATTGTCAAGTTGAAAATAATTAGTTACCAAGATCTGATTATGAGTTATTAAACGGTAAAATGAAAAAAAATTCGCAATTTGAAGGGCTGTTCCTAAAGGACCCAATGAATGAATTGATGGATCCTTTTTAATTGATTCCTTGTTAGATTTTACACCGTTGAATGTGAACGGACCCATTCGAAAACAATGGGATGATGACAAAATTATAAAGGATTTACATTTTTTATTTCTATTCAACAAGGTACGAACAGTTCCTTGATTTTGGCTAAATGATTTTTTCAGTTTTGCCTTCGAATAAATGGAATAAAATGGATTCATATTGCTACGATCTGATCCATTATCAGAAATCAATCCTGAACCTAAAGAATCATTCCTTTTCTCGGTATAAGAAATAGTAGATTTTACTAAATCGATCCTTAGGAAATCTTGAATTATATCATTTGTTCTTACTTCAACAAAAGAAGCCCGAGCCTCTTCGATAGAAGAACTTTTTTTGTCTTGGTCCCAATTCAATACTAAACAAGTCCGAACTAATGGAATACTTGTGCCCGAAATTCCTCGAATGGGTTTGCCTTTTCCATAAAAGATATAATTGACAACTCGAAGTTGCACATTATCCCCTTCCCGCAATGTATCCTGAGGGAAAAGTTTTGTTAAATTTAGACCGTCTGTTATTTCATATGTGATTACAGGTCGAACCAAAACAAAATCCTTTTTCTTGATAGGTGTGATCCGTTGGACATAGATCCAATTTTTCAATTTTTTTTTTGATTCCTTGGAATTTGTTTTTCCCCTTCTTGGTGGTATCAAACTGCCACTGTATCGGGATATTTTATCTGCCTCTCCAGGAAAATGGATATCCCCTGAAAAGATTTTCAGTTCAATCTTTTTTTTTTTCCTCTCTACTCGGACCACTCCGCCTACTCGGCTTCTTGTATTAAAAGTGATTTGTGTATCTACTCCAATGATACTATTGTTCCGTACCATTATGGCAGAAGATCCGGGGAAGATATGCACCTCCTCGGGAATAAAAAAAAAACGATCTACTTTCATTTGGTCTTTTGATCGAAAGTCTTTGACTCCTGGATAATCAATCAAATCCTCTTTTTTAACAATTGATTGCATCTCTATAGTTCTATATTTAGTAATTCCCGAGCTCTTTCTTCGGTATCGAGGATCATCGAAATAAGCAAAAATGCTATTTCTACGGAAAATCCCATTCATGGGTATTTCAATCGAAATACCGACAGGGGTCATTAATTCTTTTTCTCGTTCTTGAATCGATTGAAATGGAATAATGAATCCATTCCTTCGCCTCTTTGCCAATAAATCCGAATGATTGACAGGATATATGAGATTACAATGACTAGTACATACCTTTCGATTCAGTTCTGAAGAATACGGACTCCTGTCCTCTTTTTTACTAAAAAGATCCGAACTAAAAAATTTCTCTTTTACTTGATCATTAGTAACTGATAAATTAGAAAAAGATCTTTGTTCGACAGAAAGAGAATGAACGTTCGCTTGATCTTGATCCTTGTAGAGCGAAAAGGGGGCTATGCTGGATCTGTACGGCCTTCCTGATAATATCCATAAACGGCTTGCTTTTGATAAGAGATGAACATTACCATATGGAAATTTGGGCGCATGGTAACTACTCCAGTGCATTTCGCCCTCTGAGTCAGAATAAATATATTTTTGGACTTTTTCTTTCACATTGAAAGTGGATGCTCCCGCAGAAATTTCAGCAATTAATTGTTCTGATTCTACATATTGATCATTTTGAACTAAAAGAAAACTTTTTGGTGGAATATGAACATTCTGTATAATATCCTCACTCTCACTCTCAATAGTGACATACAAGTCTATATAACATAAAAAGGCAGGATGCCCATGACGTGTACGTGTGGGATGAACCAAATCCTCATTGAATTTGATTTTTCCATTAAAAGGGGCTCGTACGTATTCTGCAGTACCTCCTGTGAATACTCCCCCTGTATGAAAAGTTCTTAATGTTAGTTGAGTACCGGGTTCCCCAATGGATTGTCCTGCAACAATACCCACAGCTTCCCCCAATTCGACCAGGTCGCCATGAGTAAGACTCCGGCCATAACATAATCGACAGATCCAAGATGTACTTCTACAAGTTAAGGGAGTTCGAATGGATATTGGTTGCATTCGAAAGGTTATGAATTGATTGATAAGTCCAACCCCAATATCTTGATTTCGGGTGGCAATGCACCGCGAACCCATATATATATCGTCTGCTAATACACGACCCATTAATGTTCGGATAAAAATTTTTTCCATACCTTTTCGAGGACTTACAGAAATACCTCGGGTGGTGCCACAATCTGTTCTACGTACGACAAGATGTTGAACTACCTCAACAAGTCTGCGCGTGAGATATCCAGCATCTGATGTTCGTACAGCAGTATCCACAACTCCTTTGCGAGCCCCGTAGCAAGAAATGATATATTCTGTTAAAGAGAGCCCTTCACGTAAATTGCTTTGAATAGGTAAATCAATCATTTGTCCTTGTGAATCCGACATTAATCCTCTCATACCTACTAATTGGTGTACCTGAGATACATTTCCTCTAGCTCCCGAAAATGACATTATATGGACTGGATTAGAAGGATCAATCATCCGAAAATTAGGATGCATTTGTTTTCGTAAATATTCACTTGTGACATGCCATATCTCAATGGATTGACGTAATTTTTCTACTGTATGTACATTTCCATAATGATGGTGTTTTTCCAAAAGCAAATTTTGTTGTTCAATATCTTGGACTAGCCATCCCTTAGAGGGTATTGTTAAAAGATCATCAATTCCTAATGAAATGGATGTAGCAGTGGCTTGGTGAAAACCCAAAGTCTTGACTTGATCCAGGATGTGTGATGTATATGCCATTCCAAAGTGATTTATTAATCTACTAATAAGTCGTTTCATGGCAGCTCCATCTATCGCTTTATTGTGAAAGGCCAGATTATCTCGTTCTGCCATAAGTACCTCCTTCTTTGAATTTGACAATGAATGGGTTTTAGTTAGTGATTGTAAAACTTCCTTTTCTCGATCTTAATTCATGTAGAAATTTAAGAACTATTATTTTAGTTGAACTCGAGAGTCCCGGATTCCGCTAGTATCATAGAATTAATTAACTTAGGTACGATATGATTAAGTACCCTATGAGTAAGTTCGACAAAATCCTTGTATAGCTTCTTCAATTTCTCGATAAAAAGAAATATGACCAAACGTAGTTCGGATATATATATAAAGCATTTCTTTTTTTACTACACTTCGTACTATTAGAAAGTGTCCATAAATTTCATGATAGGTACCCAAAGATTCATAGTGAACTTCGATGGGGACTTCTCTGGAAGAAATAAGGCGTTGCTCGAGTCGCCACCGGAACCACAAAGGACTATCTAAATTAATTCTTTTCTGATGATAAGCTCCAATTGCATCATAGGAGTTACAAAAAAAAGGTTCTTTTGTACACGGATAATTATTATCGTAAATTCTTTCATTTTGATAGTTTTTGCGATTCCATGGATTATATCTATTTGCACAAATACCTCGACGATTTCCACTCGTTAATACATAGAGTCCCATAAGCATATCTTGAGTTGGTACACAAATGGGATCCCCAATAGCTGGAGACAAAAGATTCATATGAGAAAACATAAGTAAACGAGCCTCCGCTTGAGCCTCCAAAGATAAAGGTACATGAACAGCCATTTGATCCCCATCAAAGTCTGCATTGAATCCCTTACAAACTAATGGATGTAAACAAATAGCACGCCCCTCCACTAAAATTGGTTGGAATGCCTGTATGCCTAATCTATGCAGAGTAGGCGCTCTATTTAACAATACAGGATGCCCCTGCATAACTTCCTGAAGTATTTCCCACACAATCGGTTCTTTTTCTCGAATTTTTTTCTTAGCAATTCCTATGTTCGAAGCAAAATGTTGTTTAATTAGACCACGAATTACAAATGTCTGGAAAAGCTCTATTGCCATTTCACGAGGCAATCCACATCGATGTAATGAAAGTGAAGGGCCTACGACAATGACAGAACGCCCGGAATAATCGACCCGTTTGCCGAGTAGAGTCTCACGAAATCTTCCCTCTTTACCTTCAATTATATCTGAAAATGACTTGTAAACTTTATTCTGACTATCCCTCATCGGCTGGCCGCGGATTCCATTATCAAGAAGCGTATCCACGGCTTCTTGTACTAATTTTTCCTGACACATTACGAATTCTCCCGGCGTAGATCTACTTATTGTTAATAGATCGGTAAGGATGTTGTTCCGATAGATGACTCTTCTATAGAGTTCATTAATATCCGAACTCATTAATTTACCTCCATCTATCTGAATGATCGGCCTCAATTCAGGAGGAAGAACTGGTAATAGACACAAAACCATCCATTCTGGTTCTATGTTTGTTCGAATAAAATGTTTAGCTAATTCCATGCGTCTAACTAAAAAATCCTTCCGTCTTTCGACTTTTCGATCTTCCCATTCATTCCCCGTGAGCCCTTCCTCCCCTAACTCTTTCCATTCCGCGAATGAAAAATCTATAATAGTTCGCAAATCCAAATCGGATAATTGTTCTCGGATAGCACCCGCTCCAGTAGATATTTCTCGATTTCGAAATGTATCAAAGCCTTGAAAAAAAAGTGGGATACTGTATTTCCAGGATTGGATTTCATATTCAAATAAACCTCGTAATCGTAAAAAAGTAGGTTTTTTAGCTGTGGGCCTAGCGAATGAAAAATTGGGATAGGATCCTATACTATAAGATCGCCCCCCTTTCAAACCGGACATGAAAGTTTCCTCTCATCCGGCTCAAGTAGTTCCAGGAAACAAATAAAGAAAGGTGTTCTCGCTTTCAAATTCTTGAAAATCCTCCAATAATAAAAGATCTACTCCTTACTCAAGTTCCCATTCACGACTAAGTATCATTTCATTGATTCACTATTTTTTTTTTCTTTTATTGTGAAATTTTATGAATTCTTTATTTTTACGACAAAAATGAAATGTGAAATTCTTGAGTAATCTACCTCCCTTCGACTGATGAATCCCCTTAAAGTAAAAAAGAAGTACCTTGGAATTCATAAGGAATTGACTTGTCTCTGTATCGTTCCGTCCGATCCTTTAGGTCACGACTTCACCTCGACGGTTATACCACGATATACAAAAAGTCTATATGTGATGGATAGACTCTTGTAACCATAAAATATTTGCTTTATTTGCTATGGTGAACATAATTTTTTTATAAAAGAAAAAGAATGATTAATTCCACACACAAAAGAAGTATTTTTTTTTACGAGGTAGAACTAGAAATTCCTATTTCCTTGTTACGAAATCGACCATGGATCAATTCCCCCTTTATGTATTTAGGAGTATTAAATACACCCATAATTCTAATTCTGAGCTTCATGTTCCTCTTTCCAAGAGACATGTCAGAGCCGGGGCATCCCAATTGTATTGACTGGGATGACAGTTTCTCTTTCCGAATCTGTAAAATCCGAATTTCGATCAAATCACACATCACCGTATACTAGGTCCTCTAATTCTTTAAGAGGTTTATCTAAAAAATTCGCGATATAACTAGGAAGACGTTTCAAATACCACACATGGGTTACTGGGCATGCCAATTTTATGTAGCCCATTTGATACCTTCGTATTCGAGAATCAACAAATTCGACTCCGCATTTTTCACAAAACTTTGGATCTTCTTTTTTATCTCCGATTACTCGATAATTTCCACAAGCACAAATTCCACTTTTTATAGGCCCAAAAATTCTTTCACAAAATAATCCATCTTTTTCCGGCTTATTGGTTTTGTAATGAAAAGTAGAGGGTTCTTTCACCTCCCCAACTATCTCCCCGTTTGGTAGGATTTTAGTAGCCCAAGTACTTATTTGTTGAGGAGAAACTGATCCAATTCGGAGTTGTTGATATTTATATTGATCGATCATATAAGAAAAATTCTAATTTATTCCGATTAAGCTTCCATCCTATGAATCTGGAAGTTCCTCTCAGATACAAGGAAATGATTCAGTTCTAAAGCCAAAGATCGTAGTTCTCGAGTGAGTAGTCGAAAAGATTCTGGAGCATCCTCAGGGTTAGGTATTGTTCCTCCAAAGATCATAGTACCAAGTAATTCCTGACGAGCTTGAATATGATCCGATTTATAAGTAAGCATTTCTTGTAAAATATGAGCAACACCAAATCCTTCTAGAGCCCAAACCTCCATTTCTCCTACTCGCTGTCCTCCCTGCCTAGCTCTTCCTCTAAGAGGTTGTTGTGTAACAAGTGCATAAGGTCCACTGGAACGTCCATGAATTTTATCATCAACTTGATGAATTAATTTCAAGATATAAGGATTTCCTATTAGAACAGGTTGTTCAAAAGGATCCCCCGTTCTTCCATCAAATATTCTACTCTTTCCCGGGTATTCGGGTTCAAATACCCATGGATTCGCTGTTTGCT